TTGGTATCATCCTCGATACTGAGATATACCATAAGACCGATAAGTTGATTCGAGATCTCGCTTTCAACTTGTTGGCCTAAAAAAAGTAATCTTTCTCGATAAAGTCGGTTGAGTAGGGCAAAATTGTATCCCTTAGGAACCGTACATGCATCTTTTGGTGCATACGGTTCAAAAAAAAATAGCGAAAAAAAAAGAATCAATGTATAGATTAAGGGCTTTTTCTTCGACTTTTCAATAAAGACGGATTTTGATTTCTTCTTTATAATAATAATAGAAAAACTCATCGAATTCACTTTTCATTGATGTATTGTTTCATCGAGATTCAATCCAAATCACGATGGTATTTTCTTGTTCCTGAATGGGTCTCTTTCATCTTTTTAGGTTTATGCTCTACTCCGGGTAAAGATTCACCCCGTTTTGATTTGCACATATAGGACAAATCTTCTCACCACCATTTCTTTTTGGTATGACTTTCCAAATAACAAACAGGCATCATTTAGGATACACGTATTAATCCTAGATATATTACCAATTGGGTTTTTTCTAAACGGAGCCTGGATACTTCATTTTTTTAGTCCAATCAAAGTCAACCATAAATTATTCGAATTGATAATAGTACTATGAATTCCTCCAAACAATGCATCTAATTGCACTTCACGCTCCAATTTATGGATGATTCCATTTCTACTTCTTGGGCGAAACAGAGGATATCTCGATCGGGGGAGAGAACGGGGAAATCCCATATGACCCAATATATCTGACAAGTCGCACTATACGTCAACCCAAGATGCATCTTCCTCTCCAGGACTTCGGAAAGGTACTTTTGGAACACCAATAGGCATAAATTGAAAGAAAAAAGAACTAAATCCTATATTTCACTTTGATGTGGAAACGTAATAATGTGGTTTTATTGTCTTTATAATATTGTCTTTATCATATTTATTTTATCCATAGATTAGAAAAATTCAGAAAGAAAGACAAAAAAATAAAGGAAATTTTTTACGAGTAGGCCTTTCGAATGATAAACGCATTTACTCATAGAAAGTGGTACGCAATCCACCATTGCGTATTGGTACTTATCGAGTATAGAATAAATCTGCTTCTCTTTGTTCTTACGAACAGAATTCTTCCATTATTTGGAACACAATAGAATAAATAACCCTTGTTAGGAAATAATCCACTCAACGGGGGAAGTTCGCAGCATAGTCATAGTATATTCCAATGCAATAAAGTTACGTAGTGTTTATTTTTCTTTGATAAAGGGGTATTTTCCATGGGTTTGCCTTGGTATCGTGTTCATACCGTTGTATTGAATGATCCCGGCCGATTGCTTTCCGTTCATATAATGCATACAGCTCTGGTTGCTGGTTGGGCGGGTTCGATGGCTCTCTATGAATTAGCAGTTTTTGATCCTTCTGACCCCGTTCTTGATCCAATGTGGAGACAAGGTATGTTCGTTATACCCTTCATGACTCGTTTAGGAATAACCAATTCGTGGGGAGGTTGGAGTATCACAGGAGGGACTGTAACGAATACGGGGGTTTGGAGCTACGAAGGTGTAGCTGGGGCACATATTGCATTTTCTGGCTTATGCTTTTTGGCAGCTATTTGGCATTGGGTCTATTGGGATCTAGAAATATTTTCTGATGAACGTACAGGAAAACCTTCTTTGGATTTGCCCAAGATCTTTGGAATTCATTTATTTCTCTCCGGGGTGGCTTGCTTTGGTTTTGGTGCATTTCATGTAACAGGCCTGTATGGTCCTGGAATATGGGTGTCTGATCCTTATGGACTAACGGGAAAAGTACAACCTGTAAATCCGTCGTGGGGCGTAGAAGGTTTTGATCCTTTTGTTCCGGGAGGAATAGCTTCTCATCATATTGCAGCAGGTACATTGGGCATATTAGCGGGTCTATTCCATCTTAGCGTTCGACCGCCACAACGTCTATACAAAGGATTACGTATGGGAAATATTGAAACCGTACTCTCCAGTAGTATCGCGGCTGTCTTTTTTGCAGCTTTTGTAGTTGCTGGAACTATGTGGTATGGTTCAGCAACTACCCCCATCGAATTATTTGGTCCCACTCGTTATCAATGGGATCAGGGTTACTTCCAGCAAGAGATATATCGAAGAGTTAGCGCTGGGCTAGCAGAAAATCAAAGTTTATCCGAAGCCTGGTCTAAAATTCCTGAAAAATTGGCTTTTTATGATTATATCGGCAATAATCCGGCAAAAGGAGGATTATTCAGGGCAGGCTCAATGGATAGCGGAGATGGAATAGCGGTTGGGTGGTTAGGACACCCTATCTTTAGAGATAAAGAAGGACGTGAGCTTTTTGTACGGCGTATGCCCACTTTTTTTGAAACATTTCCGGTCGTTTTGGTAGACGGCGACGGAATTGTTAGAGCGGATGTTCCTTTTAGAAGGGCAGAATCTAAGTATAGTGTTGAACAAGTAGGTGTAACCGTTGAGTTCTATGGCGGCGAACTCAATGGAGTC